AACCGAACGTGAGACTTTGGTTTCATTCGGCTCCTTTATGGAAGAGATTAACAAATGGAAGACGTAAAAAAAATTCGATCCATAACATCTATGTCAGCCCTTCTGTCTGAATGCATTCAAAACATCCCGCTTTTTAGATGATCCCTCTAGAAGAGGCGGATTCTAACAATCTTTTTTTTTCTAGTTACTTCGTTCTCTATTTCTATTTAAGAGAATCCTTAGGAAAAGCATTTGATTTCCATCGAGCTAAAATAAATATGTCGATGTCTCTAGTAAACTAAAGTAATCGTTTAATAGCTATTTTGCTTCAATCTCTCCTATACAAATAAAAAAATGGAAGATTTAGTTACGATAAAAAAAACTTTCTATATCTTTTTCCATGGATCCTTTACTCATACTCAAAAAATTGGGAGTATTGATCCAATTCAAAAAACTTATGTTTTGTAATTTCATAATTCAATTTGTCAATTTCGAATTGATTCTTCTTGAATACAAATTACGATAATGTATATTATTCCTCGAATTGTTCGTTGAGAGGTAAAGGATTAAACCCTTTTAAGATAAGAAATAAAGTTTTTGATCAGAATAAGAATCAAATGAGGGATCCCTTAACTAATAAGGGATCCATAGAACGAATCGCACTTTTACCACTAAACTATACCCGCTCCAATGCGATTATTGTATATAAATGGAACTCTTGTCCAATAAGGGAATCAGAAATAGGATCATAAAAGAATCATGAAATTTATAGTGTTGACGTGTTTCGTAAGGGGATCTAATGAAATTAAGAATGGGGGACTCATTTGATTTTTTGGATTTTGTTTTGCTAAAGGTGTTTTGACAGATACATCTCGACAAAACTACTTAAGCCATAACATAAAAATGCATTGTGCAAGAATCCTTAGTTCCATTCTTTTTTTTTTCTTTTAGATACTTTACCGGAAAAAAGAAAGAGTAATAAGAAATGACATTCTTATGTTTGATCTTGTTTCAATAATCTCAAATCAAATAAATCATTTTTATCTAGGATTCATGGGAACAAAAGAGGCCCGGCTAGGTACTAAACTGGCCGGGCTGAAAAATCTTTTTATTCTAAATCTCTATTCGTTAATCTTATTTAAAAATAAAAAAGATTTTTTTTATATTTCTTTTTTTTTTATATTAATATTAATGTTAATAATAAATAAAATAATATAATAATATAAAATTGAATATATTTAAATAGAAAAATTTAAATATATTTTTCTATTTTCTAATTTTTAGAATTTGAATTCGAATTTGAATTTCTAATTAGATTCTTTTTAGATTCTTTATTATATATTATATTAAGATTAGATTAATTATTATATTAGATATTATATATACTTATTATATAATATAATAATAAATAGAATATTAATATTCTATTATATTAATTCATATTCTTTATTATTATTTAACTTTATTATTATTTAATTAATAATATGATATGAGATTTTAATATGAAATTAATTAATATTATTTAAATATTATTTAATATGAAATAATATGAAAAAGTCAAAGAGAGATAAGATAGAAATATTCAATATAAAAAGGGGCCTTTTTCAATTGGGGAGAGATGGCTGAGTGGACTAAAGCGTCGGATTGCTAATCCGTTGTACGAATTTTTCGTACCGAGGGTTCGAATCCCTCTCTCTCCGTTTCCATCGATGATTTGGTATTTTATTTACCTTTTGAATTTATAGAACAGAGCCCCTTTTGTTTCTTTTCTTTGTTTGTTTGATTTTTTTATTAACGATTAATTTAATAATATTGAATTTTAAATTAATAATTTAATAGTTAAATATTAAATAATAGAATAATAGTATAAGTATAATAGTTAAAGATGTTAAATAGATAATAAGAATATTTCAAAATCAAGCACAAGCAAGGAAAACACAGAAAACAAAAGAATCAAAAATCATATTTTTTATTCTTCACGTCCCGGATTACGTCCTGGATCATTAGATAGGAATCCGAAGATGAAAAGAGAAACAAAGAATATCACTACCGTGTAAACAAAAAGTTTTAGAGTAAGCATTACACAATCTCCAAGATCATTAAAAAAAAAGAAAGAGAATAGATTCTCCTATACTACACATGAGGATTCACACTGTAAAACTTATCTGATCTTAGAAATTAAAATTGTTAAAATGTTCGAATCTTTTTTTCGAATAAATTATGAATTTTTCTAGGACAGTATTCAATTTAAGGATCTCATCGAAAACTTACAGCAGCTTGCCAAACAAAAGCTAAGAGAAAAAAGAGTACAGGTATTACTGGCATAATATCTACAATTGGATTCAAAAAAGCGTAGGCTTCAGGTAATTTCGCGAAGAAAAGATTACTTGAATAAAGGGCGGAGTTAATACAAATACAGACCAAACTAAAGATATTAAGCATAGTAAACATTTTGTTCTTTAAGATAATTGTATTTTTTCTTTTTGTGAGTTAAATTAATTAAAATTAAGTTAATATATTCTGAATTTTATAATAATAATAAACGAATTTTCAATTTCTTTTTTGAATTTCGTTTTTTTGTTATTCTTTATTTCTATTAAATATAAATATTCTAAATGAAATAAAGAATAACAAAAAAATTGAAAATAAAAATAATAATAAAATAAAAAATAGAAGAAATCAGACTTTCATGCAATATCTTAATTGAATTATATGTAATGATCAATAATTGAAGTTTCATTCTATATCTAGCCATATCAAAATTCTAGCAACAATTTATTCTATAGATATTTAGATATTTGGACTGGAATTGACGAACAACCAATATCAATAATAGTGTTTATTAGTGTCGAAAGGAAATAGAAATGGGGCGTGGCCAAGCGGTAAGGCAACGGGTTTTGGTCCCGCTATTCGGAGGTTCGAATCCTTCCGTCCCAGAGCATATCCATTCATGATATATATCATATCTGAATACAAATTGTATATCATAATAAAGATTGCCCTTTTTTGAGAAACCTTCTGTTTAAGAGTATATAATATTGGGTAGAATGGGATTCTTCTTTTTTTTTTAATGATTCGTCTCTAAATCGAGTCACTTTGAAAATGTAGATTCAAAAAGAACTTATTCTTTTTTATTCGTGTTATTGTTTTTATTGTATATTACAAATTTAGAATATATATTATTCTAATAATAAAAAAATATGTTAAATAGAAAAAAATATATTAAATTCTTATATTAGAATTTAGAATTTATATATTCTAAATAATAATATATATAAGATAAGTAATAAGAATAATAAGAATTTGATAATAATTTGAATTATGAATTCGAATTCTATTAATTTTCTATTAATTCCATTTTTTTCTATTTTTTATTATTGTTTATTTAAGTTTAAGAATAAGAATATTTCGAATTTCTTTTTTTTCTAAAAAATAAATAAATAGAATAGAAATTCTATTCCTACAATATCGAGTTAATTTTATTTTTTTTCCTTTCTATTTACTTTATAAATAAATAGAAATTTGCCATTCATTTAGAAGGAAAAGATATGGATTATTATGTATCGATTGAATCAATGACTATTCATGATTTCAGAATTGAATCAATTACATGCCGGCTCCAAATTAGAGGAATGTTATGGTAAAACTTCGTTTGAAACGATGTGGTAAAAAGCAACGTGCGGCTTGAAAGACATGATTAGATTAGCCGTGGATTCATACATCCACCATTTTTCTATTATATAGAAATGAGGGTGCTCTTTCTCGACATCGTTTGTTCTATTCCACTCGAATTTCTTTTTTTGGGGAGGGGGGAGGTTTTGATGATGGAAATAGTACATGATGGAGCTCGAGTTGATTCATTTCTCAGGGGCAAGTTTCTAGGGTTAGTGAAAATTAATAAGTTAGAACAACTTCGTAAGTATATTTTCGCTATAGAAATCGAAATAGTTTTACCAATTCGAGCAAGTTTAAAAAAAAAAGTAAAATTTGTTGGAATTGGTAAAACTATTTCGATCAAAAGTGGATCCGGGGGAATCAACCATCTATTTGTACGATTCTTTGATGGAAAGAAATAAAAAATGGGTATGTTGCTGCCATTTTTGAAATGATTAAAGGTCCTCGAAATAATGTCTAAACCCAATGATTCAAGGAAAAGCTAAGGGATCGTGGAACAAGTAAATACCATTTTCAATTGTCTCAACAACTATATTAGACTGAAGACGAAAAATGGATTCTAGGGGACAGACAAGAAAGGGGGTAGAGACCGCTCAATAAATGAAATAAAATACCTAACTAAAGGTTTTGTTTTCCTTTGAGTTATTTGAGAGTTATCCAACTTGAGTTATGAGGTTGCGAATACGAGTGATTTTTTTCGGGAAAGAATAAGAAAAAAGTATTTAATTTAAATCATAGTCTAATTGATTTGATGATTTTATGGATCTATTTGACATCATAATTCTATACATAGACATAATTTCGAATTTTCTCGAGCCGTACGAGGAGAAAACTTCTTATACGTTTCTAGGGGGGGTGTATTGTTTATCTATCCCAATGAGCCGTTTATCGAATCGTTGCAATTGATGTTCGATCCCGAAGAGAGGGGAGAGATCTTCGGAGAGTGGGTTTTTATGATCCGATAAAGAATCAAACCTATTTAAATATTCCCGTTATTCTATATTTCCTTGAAAAAGGCGCTCAACCTACAGGAACTGTTCAGGATATTTCAAAAGAGGCGGGTGTTTTTATGAGACTTTATCCTAATCAACAAACAAAATTCAATTTCAATTAAAAAAAAATAAATAAAAAAAGAGGGTGTGGATGACTTGTATATAGATTTATATAATCCTTTTCTCTCTTATCCCCCCCCGCTCTCTTGTTCTATTCATACCTAATTTTGGATTTCTTATTTTTATTATTAATTTATTATTATTAATTTTGAATTTGAATTCAATTCAATTGGATTTCAATTGGTATTTATTAAATGGTTATTTAATATTTAAGTTTTTAATTCGTTTATTTTCTCCATTGTATTCTTTTTTCAACATTAATATTGACAACAGTGTATTAAACAAATATAATCCGATCGGGAATAAATGGATCCATTTATTCCCGTTCCATAGGATTCTTTTTACTTCATCAAATAGGTGGGTTTGTTGGATTTTCTGTGATAGAAACAAGAAACGAAGTTCTTTTTTTTTAATTAAAGAAATAGAATATTAGAATATATTCTTTATAATTTAGAATTTTATAATTATAATAATATAATAAAATAATATAAAAGAATATAAATATAATAAAAAATATGATTATAATAATAAGAATCTTTAAATAAAACGAAAATAATGTATAACATAGGAGACAAAGAGGCGGTCTATAAATTGTTATTTTCTTTTTTTTATCTGTTATCTGAAAAGATTTCTTGTATTTTCATCTGATCTGAACGTTTTTATGTTCAGAATCGATTCGACTTCGACATTTAAAATCTTTTTTCTTTCAATTGGATTTTAGATTTTAATGGAATATTTTTTTATTATCCAATTCAATCTTTTTATTTATTTTGATTGCGATTGTATCTACACATCCTATTAGTTTATTTTTGTGGTTCATTTTTTTAGGGTTGCTAACTCAATGGTAGAGTACTCGGCTTTTAAGTGCGACTCCAATTTTTACACATTTCTATGAAGCAATAGATTCGTCCATACCATCGGTAGAGTTTGTAAGACCACGACTGATCCAGAAAGGAATGAATGGAAAAAGCAGCATGTCGTATCAATGGAGAATTCTAGGAATATTTCATTGTTATTGGATCGGGCCAAAATCCTTGTTTGAATTCTTGGCTCGCAAAAAAAGAAATTCACAGTTGGGTTGAATTAATAAATGGATAGAGTTTGGTGGCTCCAATTATAGGGAAACAAAAAGGAACGAGCTTTCGTTTTTAATTTGAATGATTACCCCATCTAATTATACGTTAAAAATCAAAATATTAGTACTTGATGTGGGAAAAGGTTTTCCCATGAATGGATTATTGATTTTTGTTATGAATCCTAACTATTAGCTATTCTCCATTATATTATGGGGTGGTGATAAATGTGTAGAAGAAAGAGTATATTGATAAAGATATTCTTTTCTTTTTTCCAAAATCAAAAGAGCGATTGGGTTGAGAAAATAAAGGATTTCTAACTATCTTGTTATCCTAGAACGAACATAAAACAATTAGATGGAAAAAGCGAGTAGAGAGAGTCCGTTGATGAGTCTTACTTGTTTTCTAGGTATCTATTTCTTTTTTATTAGAATACCCTGTTTTGACTGTATCGCACTATGTATTATTTGATAACCCAATAAATCCTCGATCCTTGGCCCAAATCGAATTTAAAAAATGGAGGAATTTCAAGTATATTTAGAACTAGCTAGATCTCGTCAACATGACTTCCTATACCCACTTATTTTTCGGGAGTATATTTATGCACTTGCTTACGATCATGGTTTAAATAGCTCCATTTTGGTGGAAAATCTAGGTTATGACAATAAATCTAGTTTACTAATTGTAAAACGTTTAATTACTCGAATGTATCAACAGAATCATTTGATTATTTCTGCTAATGATTCTAACAAAAATCCATTTTGGGGGTACAACAAGAATTTGTATTCTCAAATAATATCAGAGGGGCTTGCCGTCAGTGTGGAAATTCCATTTTCCCTACAATTAACCTCTTCCTTAGAGAAGGCAGAAATCATAAAATCTTATAATTTACGATCAATTCATTCAATATTTCCTTTTTTTGAGGAAAAATTTCCATATTTAAACTATGTGTCAGATGTACAAATACCCTACCCTATCCATCTGGAAATCTTGATTCAAACCCTTCGATACTGGGTGAAAGATGCCTCCTCTTTTCATTTATTAAGGCTCTTTCTTTATGAGTATTGTAATTGGAATAGTCTTATTACTCCAAAAAAAAGGATTTCTACTTTTTCAAAAAGTAATCCAAGATTTTTCCTGTTCCTATATAATTTTTATGTATGTGAATACGAATCCATCTTTCTTTTTCTCCGTAACAAATCTTCTTATTTACGATTAACATCTTCTGGAGTCCTTTTTGAGCGAATCTATTTCTATGCAAAAATAGAACATTTTGTAGAAGTCTTTGATAAGGATTTTTCGTCCACCCTATGGTTCTTCAAGGACCCTTTCATTCATTATGTTAGATATCAAGGAAAATCAATTCTGGTTTCAAAGAATACGCCTTTTTTGATGAAAAAATGGAAATACTATCTTATCCATTTATGGCAATGTTATTTTTATGTTTGGTCTCAACCAGGAAGGATCCATATAAACCAATTATCCGAGCATTCATTTTACTTTTTGGGCTATTTTTCAAATGTGCGGCTAAATCCGTCAGTAGTACGGAGTCAAATGTTGGAAAAGTCATTTATAATGGAAAATCTTATGAAAAAGCTTGATACAATAATTCCAATTATTCCTCTAATTAGATCATTGGCTAAAGCGAGATTTTGTAATGT